CATGTAGAAAAGGAATAAATAAGTCAATCAAATTACGAGAAGCTTCGTGAAGTGCTTCTTTAGGAGTTAAACTTCCATTCGTCCATATTTCAAGAAAAAGTATCTCTTGTTTCTCATTCCCACCCCCATAAGAATGAATACTATGATTTGCATTTCGAACAGGCATGGATACAGCATCTATAGGATAACTTCCATCTTGATAGTTATTGGGGGATTTCATACGATATCCTCGATCCCTCTCGATTATTAATTCAATACACAAATTAATTGGCTCCGTCAGGCTAGCTATATGCTGTGTAGTATCGACTATTTCCACAGAAGGCGGTGGGATGATATCTTGAGCAGTTACGTATTTAGGACCCCTGACGCAAATGGATGCGTCACGAGTTCCATACAGATGACTTCTCAATACAATTTCTTTCAAATTCATTAAAATTTCATGTACTGATTCTTCGATACCAACTGTCGTAGAATATTCATGTGGTACCTTCTCAGATTTTGCACGTGTGATACATGTTCCCTCTATTTCTCCAAGTAAAGCCTTTCGCATCACAATACCTATCGTATCTGCTTGACCTTTCATAAGCGGGGACAGGACGAAACGGCCATAATAAAGACGTTTACTGTCTGTTCTCGATTCAACACACTTCCACTTTAATGTCCGAGTGGATACTGCTACTTCTTCTCGAACCATACTAATATTATTTATTGTTTGATCAGATCATTGAATCATTTATTTCTCTTGCAATCCATTCAATTCTTATTTCTACACACGTCTTTTTTTAGGAGGCCTACATCCATTATGTGGCATAGGGGTTACGTCACGTACGAAACTTAATAGTATACCGCTTCTACGAATGGCTCGTAATGCTGCATCTCTTCCGAGACCAGGGCCTTTTATCATGACTTCTGCTCGTTGCATACCCTGATCCACTGCTGTACGAATAGCATTTCCTGCTGCGGTTTGAGCAGCAAACGGCGTCCCTCTTCTTGTGCCTTTAAATCCACAAGTACCGGCAGAGGACCAAGAAACCACCCGACCTATTACATCTGTAACAGTCACAATGGTATTGTTGAAACTCGCTTGAACATGAATAACTCCTTTTTGTATTCTATGTCCATTCTTACGTGAACCAATACGCCCATTCCTATGTGAACCAACTCTTGGTATAGGTTTTGTCATATTTTAGCATCTCATAAATATGAGTCAGAGATATACGGATATATCCATTTCATGTCAAAACAGATCCTTTATTTGTACATCGGGCCGTTTAGAAAGTCCCTTTTTAGAAAGATTACCCCTGTTTCTGTTTATGTCTCGGATTGGAACAAATTACTATAATTCGTCCCCGCCTACGGATCCGTCGACATTTTTCACAAATTTTACGAATGGAGGCCCTTATTTTCATATTTGTCATTCCTTAATTCCGAATATACTCCTTGGAAGAAAATAAGTCTCTTGAAATTTGGAACCTGGAATTGTATCCCCATGAAAGGAATGCTTAAATTCAAATAAAAAGTCACCTAATCATTCGAATCTTTGTTGCGAAGTCTATAAATTATACGTCCCCTAGTTGAATCATAACGACTTACTTCGATTTTGACTCTATCTCCTGGTAGTATCCGTATAAAACTCCGTCGGATCCTCCCCGAAACATAACCTAGAACCAGATCTTCATTATCTAAACGAACTCGGAACATACCATTGGGAAGTGATTCAGTAATTAAACCTTCGTGAATCAATTTTTGTTCTTTCATTCCAGGCAACCCCCTTGAAGTATCAACTAATGGAGAAGGAGTAATCAACTAATGGAGAAAGAGAAATAGTAGACAATTCGTCTTTCCTCTATTTTGGAAAAATAGCAAGTTACGGATCAAATTCGGATACCAGAAGGATCACCAGATATAATACAAAATTTCTCCCCCAATTCCTGCTAGTCGAGCTTCTCGATCTGTCATTATACCTCGAGAAGTAGAAAGAATTACGATCCCGATTCCACCTAAAATCCTAGGAATTTGTTGATGGTTGGAATAGATTCGTAGACCGGGTCGACTGATACACTTTAAAAAATTTCTATATGTTCCTTTCCTATTCCTTCTATGTCGCAGGGTTGAAACCAAGAAATATTTGTTGTTTTCCCGATGTTTCCTAACATTTTCAATAAACCCTTCTTGTAGAAGTATTTTAACAATGTTTTCGGTGATATTAGTAGATGCTATTCGAACCGTTCCTTTTTTATTCAGGTTAGCATTTTTTATAGAAGTTATTATATCGGCAAGAGTGTCCCTACCCATGACGGACTAGAATTATGGGTGCCTCCCAGTTTTGATATAATCAACATGTTCCTTTTTTTTTTTTCATTTTTTCTTATTTATTTATGAATTATTAAAGGTATATGCGTGAAACACAATCTACTAACGTGATCTATTTCAGAGACCTTACTATACTCTATCATGGTCTCATCTACTAGTATTTATAAGACTTCAGGAGCTAATGAGACTATTTTAGTGAAATTCAACTGTCTCAATTCCCGAGCGATCGCTCCAAAAACTCGAGTTCCTTTTGGATTTCCTTCTTGATCAATGACAACCGCTGCATTGTCATCATATTGTATTATCATACCGTTGTCACGTTTGAGTTCTGTACATGTACGTACAATTACAGCTCTGATCACTTCTGATCTTTCGAGAGGCATATTTGGCACTGCTTCTTTGATTACAGCAATAATAACGTCACCAATATGAGCATACCGTTGATTGCTAGCTCCTATGATTCGAATACACATCAATTCTCGAGCCCCGCTGTTGTCTGCTACATTCAAATGGGTCTGAGGTTGAATCATTTTTTTTTTTTGAATCTGCTCTTTCAATGCAAAAGGCAAAGGAAAAAGAGAGAAATATTGTCTGCCCAGAAATCAAAAAATCTGCGATTGTATTTTTCATCACAAAGACCCTTCACATACCTATCACGCGATAATGAATTGAGTTCGTATAGGCATTTTGCACGCAGCTATTGAAATAGCTGCTCTGGCTACAGTTTCCGATACTCCGCCCATTTCATAAAGTATTCGACCGGGTTTAACGACAGATACCCAATATTCGGGAGACCCTTTCCCCGAACCCATACGTGTTTCGGTAGGTCTTACTGTAACGGGTTTGTCGGGAAATATACGTACCCATATTTTTCCACCACGGCGCGCATATCGTGTCATTGCCCGTCGTCCTGCTTCTATTTGTCTAGATGTGATCCAAGCGGGTTCACGTGCCTGAAGAGCGTATCTACCGAAACAAATATGATTGCCTCGATAAGATATTCCCTTCATTCTTCCTCTATGTTGTTTACGGAATCTGGTTCTTTTGGGGTTATAGTTGATGGTTGTTTCTCAATCCCATCTCTACTGCAGAACCGGACATGAGAATTTCTTCTCATCCAGCTCCTCGCGAATGAAACGATTCAATAATATTACAAATGTATATTTATTTAATGTAATGAATAATACACTGAATCATGGGATTTATTGATATTTAATCTGTAACACAGGAATCCGTATATCTTGTATATATGGCTAGACGGATATTTCTATTTATATGGGATAATGCCTTTCTTTTGAAAATGAATCCTTGACCTTTACCGAATCCGTCAAAATACTGCAATCCAATAATGGTTTCGCGGGCGAATATTTACTCTTTTCTATATTTGCTTCATTCGTAGGGTGAACCCATGACCTATCAGAATAAATCAACTGATTCCTGGTTGATTCCGCCATCCCACCCAATGAATCATTAGGATTCGTTTTCAATAGAATCTTCTGCAGTCACAGGTTCCGTCGTTCCCATAGCTTTTCCATTAATGGCTAGGCCTGAACTATGCAATGGAGCTCCTAATTAAATTCGTTCCCGAGCCAATCTCCTTAGTCTCTATTGACTCAAGGCTCCTTATTATTTGTTATTTGTATTTTTCTTATGAACCATATTCATCTAATTATGGACGAATCAGTATTGATGCTTTATCACACTGCCTTTTATGATATGATTGATAGACCATACATATTGGAATCATATATCATGGAGATTCTCCTTCTCTCTTTCTCTCGCCCTTCCATTTACCCACATCCCTCTATTTTCCTTTCCCTTTCAAACCCATAAATGGATTTTTTCCTTTATGGAAAAAAAGATTTCAGTTGCTACAACTATATGATCGATACATCATATGGCGACTGGTCCCTTGGATCTCAATAATACAAAGCAATGAGTTGGTTACTAGTTCTTATAGTTATTAGTTAGGGGCTGGTCTTTTTTTTTTGAATCCCAACTTTAAATAAAAAACCAACGAGTCACACACTAAGCATAGCAGTTCTACCAAACGGTCAATCAAATTTTTATTCAACCCTATAGAATTAGAATTGCTCATTTTTCATTTTTTTTTTTTTTTATTGAAGTGAAAAAGAATAGTTTGTAGTTTTTGTTCTATCACTGAATAGAATGGCAAGCAAAGGAAGGGCCCATTATTGCTCGTCTACAAATATCCAAATTTTGATGCCCAATACCCCATAGGCAGTTCGAACTGGATAGGAACAATGATCAATTTTAGCTCGAATGGTTTGGAGGGGAACCCTACCTTCTCTGATCCATTCGACACGTGCAATTTCTTTTCCGTCGATACGCCCTGCAATTTCCACTTGAATTCCTTTTGTGTCTGCTTGTTCAGTTAATTCAATAGCTTTTTTCATTGCCTTTCGAAACGAAACTCTATTCTTTAATTGTATAGCTATATATTCTGCAAGAATATTAGGTTGTCCATAAGGTTTTGCAACTCTTGCGATAGCAATGTTAAGTCTCCGATTCACGAAATGAAGCCCCTTTTGTACATTGATTTGTAATTCTTCGATTCCTCGTGTTTGGCCTTCTATTAACAAATTTGGGAATCCAATATAGATTATGACCTGGATCAGATCCATTTTTTTTTGAATCTCTATGTGTGCAATTCCAATTCCTTCGAAACTTGAAGATACTCTTATATTTTTTTGTACATATATCTTGATACAATCCCGTATTTTTTCATCTTCCTGGAGACCTATGTAATAACTTTTGGGTTGTGCGAACCAAAGGGAACGATGACTTTGGTTTTCGCCAAGGCGGAAACCAAGTGGATTTATTTTTTGACCCATCTTTTTTTTTCTCTCTCTCTCTCCTTCTCTATATATCTTTCTATTATAGGATCTCTCCATACATTTTTTGTTTCTAAAAATAGATCCCGGTCTGTTTTCTTTTTAGATCTATCCTTCAATACAATAATTATATGACAGGTGGGTTTTTCTATCGGATAACTGCGTCCTTTAGCCCTGGGTTTTAACTTTTTCACGACAGTACCCCCATTGACTTCGGCTTTACTAATGACTGAATCAGCTTCGTTGAAACCTTTATTGTGACTCGCATTTGCTGCCGCAGAATAAACCACTTTAAAAATGGGAAAAAATGCTCGATAAGGCATGAGTTCCAGTAACATAAGTGTTTTCTCATAGGAATGCCCACGAATCTGATCAATAACTCTTCGTGCTTTGTGAGCAGACATACATATATGTTGAGCTAAAACTTGTACTTGTGTACTCGAGTACCTCTTCATCTTCTGCTTTTTCAAGGTCTTCTTCCACTTTCTCCACTTTGACATAAGGTTCACCTCCCACCAATGAACGATGAGCACCTATTTCACTTTATTTGATTAACGGAGAGATCTAGTATCGTTTCTCGCGTGTCCCCGGAAAGTAAGAGTAGGTGCAAATTCTCCCAATTTTTGACCCACCATACGATCTGTTATATAAATAGGTAAATGTGCCTTTCCGTTATGAATGGCAATTGTATTGCCGATCATTGTGGGTATAATGGTAGATGCCCGGGACCAAGTTACTATTATCTCTTTTTCCTCTCTCATGTTGAGCTTCTCTATTTTTTCCAATAAATGATTAGCTACAAAAGGATTTTTTTTTAGTGAACGCGTCACGGCTTATTACTCCTTTTTTTTTTGAAAAGACGAGTAAAAAAGAATATTGATTTGATTTTGAATATTCCTATTTACGGCGACGAATAATAAAACTATTACTATATTTCTTCCTTTTCCTACTTCTTCTTCCAAGCGCAGGATAACCCCAAGGGGTTGTGGGTTTTTTTCTACCAATCGGGGCCCTCCCTTCACCACCCCCATGGGGATGGTCTACAGGGTTCATAACTACCCCTCTTACTACAGGACGCTTACCTAGCCAACACTTAGATCCGGCTCTACCCAAACTTTTCTGATTCACCCCAACATTACCCACTTGTCCGACTGTTGCTGAGCAGTTTTTGGATATCAAACGGACCTCCCCGGATGGAAATCTTAATGTGACCAATTTACCCTCTTTCGCAATCAGTTTCGCTACAGCACCTGCTGCTCTAGCTAATTGTCCACCCTTTCCAAGTGTGATTTCTATGTTATGTATGGCTGTGCCTAAAGGCATATAGGTTGAAGTAGATTTTTCTTTTTGATCAATAAAACCCCTTCCCAAACCGTACAAGCTTCTTCCAAAGCATACGGCTTTCTGGATGTATATGATGATATGTAGACAGATGAATCTTATATGAATCATATGATGAAGTATCACACGGGTGGATATATAGGAATTCAAATCTGCCAAATCACTCATGTTATGATCTTATCCATCCTAGGTCTCTCTGTTTCGTCATCTGGCTTATGTTCTTCATGTAGCATTCAGACAGAATGATTCTATGAAATTACGTCGATACTTCCACATATTACGGGTAACGTAGGAGACATCTCTATTTTTCCCGGGGGGGATTTTTAGAATTACCACTGCTTAGCTTTCAATTCGCCTCTGACCATCAAATGAAATGTGAATAACCCGTCCTCTTCTCTTTGAAACAAGGGACGCTTCCACTTCTGTCCGTGCTTTAAACAATTTTGTCTTCTCCATATTACCATATCTTTAGAGTCAATAATTTTATATGAGGAACTACTGAACTCAATCACTTGCTGCCGTTACTCTTCAGTTTTCTGTTGAGGTCTATCCCGTAGAGGTACTCAAATTGGATCAGTGATCAATTTCTAGGTTTCGTTGTAAACCTAATTGGTTACTTCCAATTACGTAAATCACTAGCTCAAACCGCACTCAAAGGTAGGGCATTTCCCATTGATATAGGAACTTCTGTACCGGAAACAATGGTATCTCCAATTATAGCCCCTCTGGGATGTAAAATATATCTTTTCTCACCATCTCCATAGTGTATGAGACAAATGTATGCATTTCGATTAGGGTCATATTCTATGGTTACGATTCTAGCAGATATGTCTTTTTCATTCCGTCGAAAATCGATTTTACGGTATAGACGCTTATGACCTCCTCCTCTATGCCTTGCGGTAATGATTCCTCTGGAATTACGACCTTTACCACAACGATGCTGTCCATAGATCAAATTATTTCGCGGATTGGGTTTCACTTGACTGTCTACGGATCCATTGCGTATGCTCGGGGTAGCAGTTTTGTATAAATGTATCGCCGTGTTATTTAGTATTTTTTTTTTTTTTTTACTTAAGTGAAGTTCTTTTCTCTATAAGAAAGAGGTAGAATAGAATAACCCGGTTGAAGCGTAATGATCATACGTCTGTAATGCATTCTATGTCCCATAATAGGTCCCACTCTTCTACCCTTTCCCCGGAGTCGATGACTATTTATAGCTATTACTTTGACGCCAAAGAAGAGTTCGACCCAATGCTTTATTTCTGTCCTAGTTGATCCTGATTCGACATTAGAAGTATATTGATTGTTCCCCAATAACCGAATACTTTTTTCTGTAAAGACTGCATATTTGATTCCATCCATAAATCTACTTTATTCCCCACCAGTTCTGGTATCGATAAGAATACTCTAGTTCTTACTATTCATATGTTATGGTTGGTATGAATATACCATACCAATTCGTTATGTATGGATGATGAGATTCCATTGATACGGAGCCAATTCCACTCGACTTAGCTTTATTGAATTGATTTTTTTTTTTTTTTTCGTTGGCCTGCATCCAGCAGGAATTGAACCCGCGAGTTCGCCAATTATGAGTTGGGTGCTTTAACCACTCAGCCATGGATGCTTTATAATTGAGGTCATTTTACCTTATGAATGACCCAATTTCAATTGAATTGAAATCTTTAGGAGTCATCAATGAGAGGCCCTCCATTCAAATCCGAATTGAGAGGGATCAAGAATTCTCATGATTTCGTAGATTCGTGGACCAAATTCGATTCGGTGGGATCTTTCACTCCCATTTTTTTCCACGAAGAGCGCTTTATAAAACTCTTTGATCCCCGAATTTTGAGTGTCCTACTTTCACGTGATTCACAAGGTTCAATAAGCACTCGATATTTCACGATCAAAAGTGTAGTACTGCTTGTAGTAGTGGTCCTTATATTCCTTATATATAGTACTAACAGTCGAAATAGGGTCGAAAGAAAAAATCTCTATTTGATGATGGGGCTTCTTCCTATCCCTATGAATTCCATTGGACCCAAAAATGATACATTGAAAGAATCTTTTTGGTCTTCCAATCTCAATAGGTTGATTGTTTCGCTCCTCTATCTTCCAAAAGGGAAAAAGATCTATGAGAGTTGTTTCATGGATCCGAAAGAGAGTACTTTGGTTCTCCCAATAACTAAAAAGTATATCGTGTCTGAATCTAATTGGGGTTCGCGGCGGTGGAGGAACCAGATCGGAAAAAAGAGGCATTCTAGTCGTAAGATATCTAATGAAATCGTAGCTGGAATTGAGATCTCATTCAAAGAGAAAGATATAAAATATCTGGAGTTTCTTTTTGTATCCTATACGGATGATCCGATCCACAAGAACCATGATTGGAAATTCTTTGATCGCCTTTCTCCGATTAAGAAGCGAAACAGAATCAACTTGAATTCGGGACAGCTATTCGAAATCTTAGTGAAACACTTGATTTGTTATCTTATGTCTGCTTTTCGTGAAAAAAGACCCATTGAGGCGGAGGGTTTCTTCAAACAACAAGGAGCTGAGGCGACTATTCAATCAAACGATATTGAACATGTTTCCCATCTCCTCTCGAGAAACAAGTGGCGTATTTTTTTGCAAAATTGTGCTCAATTTCATATGTGGCAATTCCGCCAAGATCTCCTTGTTATTTGGGGGAAGAATCAGCACAAATCGGATTTTTTGAGGAACGGCTCGAGAGATAATTTGATTTGGTTAAACAATGTGTGGTTGGTAAACAAGGATCGGTTTTTTAGCAAGGTATGGAATGTATTGTCAAATATTCAATATGATTCCACAAGATCTTTTTTCTTTCAAGTAACGGATTCTAGCCAATTGAAAGAATCTTCTGATCAATCCAGAGACCCGTTCAATTCCATTAGTAATGAGGATTCGGAATATCACACATTGATCAATCAAACAAAGATTCATCAACTAAAAGAAAGATCAATTCTTTTGGATACTTCCTTTGTTCAAACGGAACGAAGAGAGATAAAATCAGATCGATTCCCGAAATGCCTTTCTAGATATTCCTCAACGGCTCGGCTATTCGCGGAACGTGAGAAGCAGATGAATAATCATCTGCTTCCAGAAGAAATCGAAGAATTTCTTGGGAATACTACAAGATCAATTCGTTCTTTTTTCTCTGATAGATGGTCAGAACTTCATCTGGTTTCGAATCCTACTGAGAGGTCGACTAGAGATCAGAAATTGTTGAATAAACAACAAGGTGTTTCTTTTGTCCCTTCCAGGCGATCGGAAAATAAAGAAATAGTTGATATATTCAAGATAATTACGTATTTACAAAATACCGTCTCAGTTCATCCTATTTCAGTAGATCCGGGATGGGATAGGGTTCCGAAGGATGAACCGGATATGGACAGTTCCAATAAAATTTCATTCTTGAACGAAAATGCATTTCTTGATTTATTTCATCTATTCCATGACCGGAACAAGGGGGTATACGGGTTACACCACGATTTTGAATCAGAAGAGACATTTCAAGAAATGGCAGATCTATTCACTCTATCAATAACCGAGCCGGGTTTGGTCTATCATAAGGGATTTTCCTTGTCTATCGATTCCTACGGATTGGATCAAAAAAAATTATTAAATGAGGTATTCAACTCCAGGGATGAATCGAAAAAGAAATCTTTATTGGTTCTACCTCCTATTTTTTATGAAGAGAATGAATCTTTTTATCGAAAGATAAAAAAAAAATCGGTCCGGATCTCCTGCGGGAATGATTGGGAAGATCCAAAACAAAAAATAGTGGTATTTGCTAACAACAACATAATGGAGGCAGTCAATCAATATAGATTGATCCGAAATCTGATTCAAATCCAATATAGCACCTGTGGGTACATAAGAAATGTATCGAATCGATTCTTTTTAATGAATCGATCCGATCGCAATTTCGAATATGGAATTCAAAGGCATCAAATAGGAAATGATACTCTGAATCATCTAACTATAATAAAATATACGATCAACCAACATTTATTCAATTTGAAAAAGATTCAAAAGAATCGGTTCGATCCTCTTATTTCTCGAACCGAGAGATCCACGAATCGGGATCCTAATGTATATAGACACAAATGGTCCAATGGGAGCAAGAATTTCCAGGAACATTTGGAACGTTTCGTTTCTGAACAGAAACACCGTTTTCAAGTAATGTTCGATCGATTACGTATTAATCAATATTCGATTGATTGGTCCGAGGTTATCGACAAACAAGATTTGTCCAAGTCACTTCGTTTCTTTTTGTACAAGTCACTTCTCTTTTTGTCCAAGTCACTTTTCCTTTTGTCTAAGTCACTTGCTTTTTTCGTTATGAGTATCGGGATTATCTCCATTCATAGGTCCGAAATCCACATCTATGAATTGAAAAGTCTGAATGATCAACTCTGTAATCAATTGTTAGAATCAATAGGTGTTCAAATCGTTTATTTGAATAAACTGAAACGCTTCTTATTGTATGATCATGATACTTCCCAAAGATCGAAATTTTTGATCAATGGAGGAACAATATTACCATTTTTGTTCAATAAGATACAAAAATGGATGATTGACTCATTCCATATTAGAAATAATCGCAGGAAATCCTTTGAGAACACAGATTCCTATTTCTCAATGATATCCCACGATCGAGACAATTGGCTGAATCCCATAAAATCATTTCATAAAAGTTCATTGATATCTTCTTTTTATAAAGCAAATAAACTTCAATTTTTGAACCATCCCCATCGCTTCTGGTTCTATTGTAACAAAGGATTCCATTTTTATGTGAAAAAAACCCGTATCAAAAATGATGATTTTACATATGGACAATTCCTCAATATCTTGTGCATTCGTAACAAAATATTTTTTTTGTGTATCGGTAAAAAAAAACAAGTTTTGGGAGAGAGAGAGACTATTTCACCAATTGAGTCACAGGTATCTGGCATATTCATCCCTAACGATTTTCCACAAAGTGGTGACGAAACGTATAAGTTGTACAAATCTTTCTATTTTTCAATTCGATCCGATCCATTCGTTCCTATTTACTCGATTCCAGACATTTCTGGAACACCTCTAACAGAGGAACAAATAGTCAATTTGGAAAGAACTTATTGTCAGCTTCTTTTTCTTTCAGATATGAATCTATCTGATTCAGAAGGGAAAAAATTACATCACTATCTCCGTTTCAATTCAAACATGGGTTTAATGCACACTCCGTGTTTTGAGAAATATTTACCATCAGGAAAGAGGAAAGAACGGAGTCTTTGGCTAAATAAAAACGTTGAGAAAGGGGAAGTAGGTAGACCCTTTCAACAAGATAGTGCTTCTTCAAATCTCTCAAAATGGAATCTGTTCCAAACCCAAACCTACTATATGCCCTGGTTCCTTACTTGGACAGGATGCACTTTTTCTTTGAAACTTTTAAAAAAGAATATTGATTTGATTTTGAATATTCCCTTTCAATATTCCCTAAGTAGCAGTCAAAAATTTGCGTCCATTTTTCATGATATTATGCATGGATCAGATATATCATGGCCAATTCCTCAGATTCCATTGTGGGCGATTCTTCCACAATGGAATCTGATAAGTGAGAGTTCGAGTAAGTGTTTACAGAATCTTCTTCTGTCCGAAGAAATTATTCGTCGAAATAACGAGTCACCCATTCCATTGATATGGACACATCTGAGATCACCAAATGCTTGGGAGTTCCTCTATTCAATCCCTTTCTTTCTTCTTGTTGCTGGATATCTCGTTCGTACACATCTTCTCTTTGTTTTCCGCGCCTCTAGTGAGTTACAGACAGAGTTAGAAAAGATCAAATCTTTGATGATTCCATCATACATGATTGAGTTGCGAAAACTCCTGGATAGGTATCCTACATCTGAACTGAATTCTTTCTGGTTAAAGAATCTCTTTCTAGTTGCTCTGGAACAATTAGGAGATTCTCTGGAAGAAATACGG